TTGGCTTCGTAATAGAAAGTAAAGATCTTGGAAAAGTGTGAATCAATGGGTTCTAATAATTTAATTCATGAAAGATATTATCATATTCACACATTTCAATTATATGCGAAATCTATAAACTCTTTTTTTGGTTAAAAGTTTTTTTTGTTCGAATCTTTCATTTCATTTCAAGTAATTGGTTGGTCGTACAACGTACAATAAATATACTATAATAAATACAAAATACAAGAATAGATAATATTTAATGAAAGAAAGAGAACATAGTTGGAACAATCAATATTCGTGATGCAACAACGGTTGCATTAGATGCAAAACAAAGGTTCTTTCTTGACCGAACTACAAGTATGGAACTCCATGATATGGAAAGACAGAATATAGAACCTAAAAGGATAATGGAAGTTGTTCGTCTTTGAATCGAGTTGGACCCCCCCAAAAGAATAAAAATGAAAGTAAAGGTTTTATTTTTTTGATAGATCGTTTCGATATATCGTAGGGCACTTTTTTTCTTCTCATTCGAGATATTATGGGCAATTAACCAACCTATTAATGCACTGAATCCAATGAGTTAAAAAAAATAAGTAAAAGGTAATATCAGGGCGTTCGCCCCCAAATGGATTAGATCCTTTTTATTGAAAAAGAAAAGAAATGATCAAAATTGAAGTTCTTTTCAAATCCAATTTTTTTTTTTTTTTTGATTTTATTCCAAAATTACTTAAATATAATTTCATTTTTGAATGAAGTTACACGACACAGTTCTTATTACTATTACTTTACTCAACTCACGAATTGCACAATGAATCTGTCGATTCGGAATCACAGGACCGATCGATGTCACAGCTGATGAATCAAGAACTTTCAATTGAACTAAACTAATCCTGTCAATTGGTTTTTTCTTACCGTTACTGTTGTATCTGGGAAAAATTGAAACTTAGGTAAGTGTTTTATCAACATATGTAACAAAAGAACATATCTAATTTAGCTCTTTCATGCCTACTATAACTAGTTATTTCGGTTTTCTACTGGCTGCTTTAACTATAACCCCAGCTCTATTGATTGGTTTGAATAAGATACGACTTATTTGAAATGAATTGAATGAACAATTCATAAAAATGAATATTTCTCTGAGATTCCAGGTGTTCCAGGTTCCTTTCCACATCAATTGCCAATTCTTGGTTATTGAGATTCACGGATAATTCAGATTAATATTTAGGGATAGATCTTACCCATCTTTTTATCCCCTCAAAAAACCGAAATGATTGAAGTTTTTCTATTTGGAATCGTCTTAGGTCTAATTCCTATTACTTTGGCAGGATTATTCGTAACTGCATATTTACAATACAGACGTGGTGATCAGTTGGACCTTTGATTGAGTAACATTTCTTTTTTTTTTTTTTTTGATTGACCTCCTCCCTGCGGGAGGTCAAATTCAAGTTTCAATTAAACTTTTTTTTGTTAAGTTTTTTTTATTGTGATTCGACATAACATAAACGGAATCACGCTCTGCAGGATTTGAACCTACGACATCGGGTTTTGGAGACCCGCGTTCTACCGAACTGAACTAAGAGCGCTTTCTTATTACAGGAGATACGACTGTAGTGTAAAGAAAAGGTTTTTTTATCCCCAAACATATCTTGCATACGTATAGCATGCAAAAATGAAAGATTATGTCCAATTTCAATCGATCTTAATTAATCCCTCGTTACTGCCCATAAGAGAAGTAATAGGTAGGGATGACAGGATTTGAACCCGTGACATTTTGTACCCAAAACAAACGCGCTACCAAGCTGCGCTACATCCCTTTTTAAAGTTCTTGTACAGTGTCATTGTACAAAATCCCTGTCTTGTTTTCCACATTGTTATTTTCCTCTCTATCTATATAGAATTTTCTTGTCACTTCTTCTTTTTGGTTTCATATAATAAAATAATTTTATACATCTGAAACCTAACGTATAAAAAAAATTAAAATTTATCTTATCGGCGTATCGTATAAAAAAAAAAGAATAAAAATTTATCGGAAATGCTCAGGAAGAAGGGGTCATCTTTTTCTTTTTTAGGGACAGGAAAATCTCATCTATCGGTTCATTGTACATATCTATTTTAGTTAGGAATTCCGCGTAAAGTAAAAAAAAAAATACAAATGATCTTGAACTACAACATCTGACCATACATATATGTATTACAATAAAGAAGGAGGATTTTCAATGCGAGATATAAAAACATATCTCTCCGTGGCACCTGTGCTAACTACTCTATGGTTTGGGTCTTTAGCAGGTCTATTGATAGAAATTAATCGTTTATTCCCAGATGCCTTGTCATTCCCTTTTTTTTCATTCTAGTTATTAATATGCAAAGAAATGAAGAAAATTAGGGATACGATTCTACGTGACGTGACTAAAATTTTGCCCCTTCCTTTTTTTTTTTTCAGTTCTTTAGGATAGGAGGAGGATAGGAAGGAAAGAAAAAGAAAAAGTGTATTGAACCTCGACAAAAATCTGGTGAATCTAAGATCGAATTTTGGGGAACAGAAATGGAAATGTGTATCCAGATCTAGGGCAGAATCCACGAAATCATAGCATAGAAAGAAGATACTTAAATGAAATATTGGGATTTAAGATAGGAATAATTGATAGTTAGAAAGAAATTGTATTACTTAATTATTACTTTATTATTAATTATTACTATTACTCTATTAATATTAATTGTAATTATATAATTACAACACATACAACACAACGAAATCTTTAGAAATGAAAATTGAATTTCAAGTTAGTAATTTCTATTGATTTTCTTATTGATTTTTTTGTTCTTTTATTCTTCTTCAGTTCGGGTCGAAAATAGAAGAAGTTAAGTCGATCCAAAATCAAAAGGGGGTTCATGGCCAAGGGTAAAGATGTCAGAGTCAGAGTTATTTTGGAATGTACCAGTTGTGTCCGAAATGGTGTCAATAAAGAATCGCCGGGTATTTCTAGATATATTACTCAAAAGAATCGACACAATACATCCAGTCGATTAGAATTGAGAAAATTTTGTCGCTATTGTCACAAGCATACGATTCATGGGGAAATAAAGAAATAGATGGAACGGAACGTGTGCGCGATCTTTCCAAGGAACAGGAAGAGGAAGAACTTAACATATTTAGGTTAACATATTTAACTTAACATATATAATATAACATATATAATTTACATAATATATACAATACAAATCAAACCCGATTTCATTTTCATATATATATATACATACATATGATATGTATTATATATGATATGTATAATATAAACGATGCGAATCAAAGCCTATTTCGGTCAGATCTGAAATGAATAAAGAAATAGAATTTTAGAAATAAGGAATAAACCATGGATAAATCCAAGCAACCTTTTCGTAAATACAAGCGATCCTTTCGTAGGCGTTTGTCCCAAATTGGATCTGGGGATCGACTCGATTATAGAAACATGAGTTTAATTAGTCGATTTATTAGTGAACAAGGAAAAATATTATCTAGACGGGTGAATAAATTGACCTTGAAACAACAACGATTAATTACTATTGCTATAAAACAAGCTCGTATTTTATCTTTGTTACCTTTTCTTAATAATGAGAAACAATTTGAGAGAGCCGAGTCGATCCCCAGAACTACTGGTCCTAGAACCAGAAATAAATAAACATACTCCTCAATTGACTCAAAACTCCAATCGGAACTCAAGCTCAGATTGATGTTTTGTTCAAAAGGCCTAGAATCCCGATTTATTTCTTGTGTTATAAGAAATAAAAAATGGGGGAAGAAGAAATCTTTTTTTTTTATTGAAACATGTTCGTTCATTCCTACTACTTATCTTACTTAATTTTTTTTATTCTATCTTCCCGGAGTTCATTCTCCGGGGAATTCTGTTTCAATTTCAATCATTTCTGTATTTTATTTTATAGTTCATTCTCCGGGGAATTCTGTTTCAATTTCAATCATTTCTGTATTTTATTTTATAATATCATATCCTTTATTTGATAATCTGATTGGAAATCATGTAAAGACAATTCTTATTTGATATAGATATTTGCGCAAGTATTTTACGATTAAGAAGCAATTGCTTCTTGTACAGATTTGGTATTAATCTACTATAATTATAGAATACCTTATTCTCACGAATTACTGCATTTATTCGAGTGATCCACAAACTACGAAAATCCCTCTTTTGCCTGCCTCTATCTCGATGAGAGGAAACCAAAGCTCTCATTTTCTGTTGAGTAGTCGTTCGAGTAAGTCTTGAATGAGCCCCAATAAAGGTTGATGCAAATAAACGAATTTTTGTTCGACGTTTCCGAGCTGTATATCCTCGTCTAACTCTGGTCATTGAATCAAATTAAACCTTAATGAATAACTAATTGATTTCTCTTCTTTCAGTCATCCTTTACTCCCCGTCAATTAATAACAAAACGGATTATTCCGATATATAAAATATAAATTCCAATGGCTTTTGCTACTATGACTTTCCCCAACCACGATTTTTTATTCCTTCCAGGCATTTCACCTGGAAATAAGAAATTCTAACGATACCAAATAAAAAAAATAGTGGGTTCCATCGTTTCTATGGTTACTTTTAAAAAAAAAAAAACGGTGAGGTCCTCTCTATACACCGGAGCCTCTTCTTTCATTTTATCAAATGTTATTGTTAACTTGTATAGTTCACACTCTTTGGCTCTACCCATCAATTATACAGTAATAGTTCTTTTCACAATAAGAGTTATCCATACAGTGACGGCATTTAATTATGAAAGTTGGCTAGGTAGCTGACCCTGTTAGTCCGTTCTTTCAAGAATAGGAGTATAACCTTTTTGCTTCTTATAATACCATTTCCTCCGCTTAATGGATAACCATTTGCCCCCAATGGGGAATTGCTTTTCATCTCAAATCTAGGTGATTGGATTTGCACCAATGTAAACCATAAATTCCAAACACAATATAGGTATATGATAGATCTTCTCTATCTATCCTTTTCATTGGTACTGGTCATTGATACTGGAAAATTGTCTCATTTGTTCGAACTCATGATCTGAACGAGTCGCACATACACCCTAGTGCATGTTCCTCGACGCTGAGGACATCCTCTAAGAGCGGGAGATTTCGTGACATTTCTTATTGGCTGTCTTGTGTTTCTAATAAGTTGTTTAATAGTTGGCATGTCGTATGTATATATAGAATTCTAGAATGGAATGGGTTGGTTTAGATCGATCTTAACCTGATGATTTATGATCATGAATTTTTTTTTTCTATTCAATATCAAATCGCAGAAAATTCGAATTATGGTTTGAAATGGATTTACATGAAATCCCTAGTATTTTCATTTTCGACCGCTACAAGATCAACAATGCCATGAACTTGGGCTTCTGTTGCTGACATAAAAACATCTCTTTCCATGTCTTCGGATACAACCCATAAGGGATTACCCGTTCTTTGTACATAAACCTTTGTGAGGGTTTCGCGAAGTTTCAGTAGTTCTTCCGCTTCCAGGATAAATTCGCCTGCTTGTGCCTCATAAAAAGAACTAGCAGGTTGGTGAATCATAACCCTGATGATATTGATATAGCATCATGAAGGGTTCTTCTATCTTGCATGATTGGGCTAAAGTAAGGGATAAAAAAAATATAAGAAAAAAGAATAGTACAACCGTACAGGCATCTTTTGTGCATACGGCTCTACAATGGAATTTACTTTTTCTTTTTCTTCTCTTCTATTCTATTGAAGAAAGAAATAGAATCCATCCGATCCGGATCGTTGAATGATCCATTTACCACCCTTCCTTTCGTAGGAGTAAAAAAAATACTATGATGGTTCTGTTGCTTTATATATTTATTTTGTCTGTGATTTAGCAATCCCAAAGTTCCTTTCTGATACGATCAAATAAGGAAAAAATGATCTTTTTTTTTTTCATTTTTGTACTTTTTCTTTCATAACATAAATATCAGAAAGAGAATTCTGGTGTGAAAAAGAATGGTTTGTGACGCTGAAATGTACCCCCGACACATAAGATCAAATCCGAAATGACCTCTATTTCATACTACTATCTCGACATAAAATCTCATGTTATGAAAAAAACAATAATGGTTTGCTCATATCGAACTCGAAGTGCCATGCTATTATTACTTATTATTCATATTCAATATGGCGAAGGCATAGTCTTCCTTTTTTTTTTTTCAAATAAAAAAACTCATTGGCGCCAAGCGTGAGGGAATGCTAGACGTTTGGTAATTTCTCCTCCGACCAGAATGAAAGATCCCATTGAAGCGGCTAATCCCATGCATATTGTATGCACATCGGGTGGCACAAATTGCATAGTATCATAAATGGCTATTCCTGGTATTACCCATCCGCCGGGAGAGTTTATAAATAAATAAAGATCCCTAGTATTATCTTCTATACTGAGATATACCATGAGACCAACAAGTTGATTCGAGATCTCGCTATCAACTTCTCGGCCTAAAAAAAGTAATCTTTCTCGATGAAGTCGGTTGATTAGGACAAAATTGGTTCCCTTAGGAACCGTACGTGCACCTTTGGATGCATACGGTTCAAAAAAAAAATTGCGAAAAAAAGAATCAATGTGTCGATTCCAGTTCTATTTCTTTTTTTTCTGTAACAGGTTTTTGTTTTTCTAATGAAGGGGGTTTTCTTCTTCTATTTTTCAAAAAACATAAGATGAGTTTTTGTTCCCTTACCTATAAAAAAAAAAGAATTCACTGAACTTATTGAACTAACCTCTCATTGATGTATTGTTTCATCGAGATTCAAATCACGATGTCATTTTATTGTTCCTGAATGGGCCCTTTCCATTTTTTTAGGTTCATGTTTGTTCTACTCCGGGAAAAGATCTGCCCGAATTCTATTTGTACATATAGGGCAAATGATCTCAGTACCACTTTTTTTGTTACGACTTCTTTTTCAATTTGTTTCATGTCTTCTCCAAACTATTCGATGTATTCATCATACTACTCCATTGGTTGGCAGTTTGAGATCGCTCCTATAGTAAGTATAAGAATCGTTTATGATACAAGTGGTAATCGTACATATATTATCAATTTGTTACCAATTTGGTATTTTCTGAACGGAGCCTGGAGACTTTTTTTTATCAGTCCAAGTCAACCATAAATTCTTCTAATTGATAATATTGATCCCCAATATAAATTGATCTAATTGTACTTCACGCTCCAAATGATTGATGGTTCACTCAATCTCAATACAATATTTCTTGGGCGAAACAGAGGATATCTCGATCGGGGGAGAGAACGGGTAAATCCCATATGACCCAATATGTCTGACAAGTCGCACTATACGTCAACCCAAACTGCATCTTCCTCTCCAGGACTCCGAAAAGGTACTTTTGGAACACCAATGGGCATTAAATTAAAGAAAAAAAATTAAGTACTATACTTCACTTTAATATGGAAACGTAACAATGGGTTTATTGTCTTCATCCTTTTTTCTGTTTATTCTATTTTCTAGATAGATTGATTGGAAGGTTTATAGAGTAAGATAGAATGAATAAAGAAAAATTTTAACGAACGGAGCAATCGATCGTTCGAATGATAAACAAGTATCTATGCATTCGTTCCCACAAAATGGTACCAATTCTCCCATTGCGTATTGGTACTTATCGGGTATAGAATAGATCTGCTTCTCTTTGTTCTTATGAACAGAATTGTTCCGTTATTTTCAATGGAACGGAATAAATATTAATTCTTTTTCATACAGAATCCACTGAAAAGGTTAGGTACTTAGGTACATAGTATAGTCCTTTCCAATGCGATAAAATAAGGTGACATAGTGTCTATTTATCTTTGATAAAGGGGTATTTCCATGGGTTTGCCTTGGTATCGTGTTCATACTGTCGTATTGAATGATCCCGGTCGATTGCTTTCTGTCCATATAATGCATACAGCTCTAGTTTCTGGTTGGGCCGGTTCGATGGCTCTATACGAATTAGCGGTTTTTGATCCCTCTGACCCTGTTCTTGATCCAATGTGGAGACAAGGTATGTTCGTTATACCCTTCATGACTCGTTTAGGAATAACCAATTCGTGGGGTGGTTGGAGTATTTCAGGAGGAACTATAACGAATCCGGGTATTTGGAGTTATGAAGGTGTCGCAGGGGCACATATTGTGTTTTCTGGCTTGTGCTTCTTGGCAGCTATCTGGCATTGGGTGTATTGGGATCTAGAAATATTCTGTGATGAGCGTACGGGAAAACCTTCTTTGGATTTGCCCAAGATCTTTGGAATTCATTTATTTCTCTCAGGGGTGGCTTGCTTTGGCTTTGGCGCATTTCATGTAACAGGTTTGTATGGTCCTGGAATATGGGTGTCCGATCCTTATGGACTAACTGGAAAAGTACAATCTGTAAATCCAGCGTGGGGCGCGGAAGGTTTTGATCCTTTTGTTCCGGGAGGAATAGCCTCTCATCATATTGCAGCGGGTACATTGGGCATATTAGCAGGTCTATTCCATCTTAGTGTCCGTCCGCCTCAACGTCTATACAAAGGATTACGTATGGGAAATATTGAAACTGTACTTTCTAGTAGTATCGCTGCTGTTTTTTTTGCAGCTTTCGTTGTTGCTGGAACTATGTGGTATGGTTCAGCAACTACCCCAATCGAATTATTTGGTCCCACTCGTTATCAGTGGGATCAGGGATACTTTCAGCAAGAAATATATCGAAGAGTTAGCGCCGGACTAGCCGAAAATCTGAGTTTATCGGAAGCTTGGTCTAAAATTCCCGAAAAATTMGCTTTTTATGATTACATTGGTAATAATCCGGCAAAAGGGGGATTATTCAGAGCAGGTTCAATGGACAACGGGGATGGAATAGCTGTTGGATGGTTAGGACACCCCGTCTTTAGAGATAAAGAAGGGCGCGAGCTTTTTGTACGTCGTATGCCCACTTTTTTTGAAACATTTCCGGTAGTTTTAGTAGATGGAGACGGAATTGTGAGAGCCGATGTTCCTTTTAGAAGGGCAGAATCAAAGTATAGTGTTGAACAAGTAGGTGTAACTGTCGAGTTCTATGGTGGCGAACTCAATGGAGTTAGTTATGGTGATCCTGCTACTGTAAAAAAATACGCTAGACGTGCCCAATTAGGTGAAATTTTTGAATTAGATCGGGCTACTTTGAAATCCGATGGTGTTTTTCGTAGCAGTCCAAGGGGTTGGTTCACTTTTGGGCATGCTACGTTTGCTTTGCTCTTCTTTTTTGGACACATTTGGCATGGTGCTAGAACCTTGTTCAGAGATGTTTTTGCTGGTATTGATCCAGATTTGGATGCTCAAGTGGAATTTGGAGCATTTCAAAAAATTGGGGATCCAACTACAAGGAGACAAGTAGTCTGATACAACATTGCTCTGGTATCTTTCGCCTCTATTTTTTTGATTTGATATAAGGTACCGGAGAAATCTTGATTTGAATCACCATTTATTCTTTGACTCTTTACTTTTCTTTATATGGTAAATGATCCAAAATGAATAGGTGTGGAAGCTATAATTGTAAACCACGATCGAATCTATGGAAGCATTGGTTTATACATTCCTTTTAGTCTCGACTTTAGGGATAATTTTTTTCGCTATCTTTTTTCGAGAACCGCCTAAGGTTCCGACTAAAACTAAAAAAATGAAATAATTTTTCATTATCTCAATTGAAGTAATGAGCCTCCCAATATGGGAGACTCATTACTTCAACTAGTCCCCGTGTTCTTCGAATGGATCTCTTAGTTGTTGAGAGGGTTGCCCAAAAGCGGTATATAAGGCGTACCCAGTAAAGCTTACAAGTAAACCAGATATGGAGATGGCGACTAGGGTTGCTGTTTCCATTTTTAGATAATTTCAAGATCACAATGGATCTACGATAAGATCGTTTATTTACAACTACAACGAAATGGTATACAAAGTCAACAGATCTCAACCAATGAATAGTATTTTATGGCTACACAAACCATTGAGGGTAGTTCTAGATCTGGGCCAAGACGAACTACTGTAGGGAATTTATTGAAACCATTGAATTCGGAATATGGTAAAGTAGCACCGGGCTGGGGGACTACACCACTTATGGGGGTCGCAATGGCTCTATTTGCGATATTCCTATCTATTATTTTGGAAATTTATAATTCTTCCGTTTTACTGGATGGAATTTCAATGAGTTAGGTTCATAAGAACTAGAAAGTCCTAGTTTTTCAATCAAAAAAATTACTTTACTTAACTTAAGAAAGACTCGGATTTCTAGACCATTCTGGTAGTTCGACCGTGAGATTTATTTGTTTCGGTATTTCCGGAATATGAGTGTGTGACTTGTTATAATCGATCCTATTGATAATACAGAAAATGGGCCTGTCATCTCTATCAAGATGATTCTACCTCGTCGGATATTTATTCTAGTATCTGGAGCACGGAATATATAGAATAGATCAAGAAAAGAAATATTTGAACTATGATTCATACCTACTATTTACTATTCAGACTTCGCAACCGGACTCAAAAAAAAATTCAAATAGGTATTTCCTAAATCAAACGATTTTTCTTCTTTCAGTTTGAACAAAGGACAAATGTTTCTCTAGATTTTGTTGAGTCATTACATCCATTCATTGAATAAGTGATCATCAAACGGTTCTTACTCAGAGAACCTTTGAGTTTAGCTTGAGGCTTTGCTTGATTAAATCATCGTGGTTCTAGTATGAATCTGAGGTTTCAATTGATTCATAGGGTCTCAACAAGGGAATCCCTATCAATAGCAAAACTATTGTTAATCTGCATTACGCACAAAAAACAACAAATCAAATAACAAATAAAAAAATAAATAGGGAAGAGAAGATTCAAGAGGCCTGTAACGATCAACATAAAGAAAGACGGATGAGCCAACTTGATATTTTTGGCATTATCATCACAAAGAAGAGATTCCGGATTTTTGTTACTTCGTATCTTTTGGGTAAATCGAATCAAGTGGCTAAGAAGTTTTGAACTTTCTATTACATATCCGTTGAAATCAGTATTTGTGTGTTTCCGCTTGAGCCGTACGAGATGAAATTCTCATATACGGTTCTCAGAGGGGGAATTCCTTTGGATTACCTATCTCAATAAGGTATATGATTGGTTTGAGGAACGTCTCGAGATTCAGGCGATTGCGGATGATATAACTAGTAAATATGTTCCTCCTCATGTCAACATATTTTATTGTTTAGGGGGGATCACACTTACTTGTTTTTTAGTACAAGTAGCTACAGGTTTTGCTATGACTTTTTACTATCGTCCAACCGTTACAGAAGCTTTTTCCTCTGTTCAATACATAATGACTGAGGCCAATTTTGGTTGGTTAATTCGATCAGTTCATCGATGGTCAGCAAGTATGATGGTTCTAATGATGATCCTGCACGTATTTCGTGTATATCTCACAGGTGGATTTAAAAAACCCCGCGAATTAACTTGGGTTACAGGTGTGGTTTTAGCTGTATTGACTGCATCTTTTGGTGTAACTGGTTATTCCTTACCTCGGGACCAAATTGGTTATTGGGCAGTAAAAATCGTGACAGGTGTACCTGAAGCTATTCCTGTAATAGGATCGCCTTTGGTAGAGTTATTACGTGGAAGTGCTAGTGTGGGCCAATCCACTTTGACTCGTTTTTATAGTTTACACACTTTTGTATTGCCTCTTCTTACTGCCGTATTTATGTTAATGCACTTTCCAATGATACGTAAGCAAGGTATTTCGGGTCCTTTATAGAGAAGACAGATCATAGATATTTGTAATTGATCATATATCATATCGGGAAGGAACAATACTATTTCATTGCTACAAATATGGATTATTGAAAAAATAAGACATGTTATTTGGATACTTCTCTTCAACTCCGAAGTATTGTATTTCTTAATTGATACGAATAGTTGAAGTGGATTTTCCGAAGAGAGGATGGATTATGGGAGTGTGTGACTTGAACTATTAATTGGGCCATGCAGATATATGATTTTATCCGCCACGTTGGAATTCATAACCAAATGTGTCTCCGCATCCAACCACCACGTAAGTCCCCCTATGTAGCAGAGGATAGGCAGGTTCGCTTGAGGAGAATCTTTTCTATGATCATACCCGAATCATGTCATGCATGAACAGGCTCCGTAAGATCCCGTAGAATAGAATAAGTGATGTGGCATGATCCAATGTTCTATCTATTCCACTTACTTAATTTTATTTATAGTGTAGAAATGCATTCATTTCCTCTGCATCGATCCCGATCTATGATACTATCGGAGTGAAATAAGGGATCTAAGGAAGAACAGCGGCTAGACTTTATTAGTAACAAGTAAATACTTTGTATGTAAGAAAATCGAGATGTTGTGGGGATAAACACCAATCAAAAGACATGAGACAATCCAAAAAGCACTTGATCATGATCAAATTTGTAAGCCTACTTGGGTATTGAGCATTTACTTGTAAGAACTGAATTCTTTTCAATGAATAGTTGCAACTCCGTAA